ATTATCCCGTAAATGACTATTTCAGATCATCAATAGAATACGTATCTTTTATTTACATATCGCATCATTCGCATCACAAGCAGAATACAGGGTTCCTTTTGCCTAGACACAATAGAATGAGTATTTGTCTTATCACACCATTATTTATTTCAATATTTTTCTGACCGAAAAATAGATCAAGAACGCGCAGAAATAACCAAGTTATGGATGCACTGCTGCTTTTTGTATAAATCCCGCTGTTCCACAAAAACCACTTAGACTATTTGGCGGGAGTAGGATTCGAACCTACACAACATTCAGATTATGAGCCTGACGAGTTACCAATTACTCTATCCCGCGCACATAATAAGGTTTTCTTCAACGGCGCCGCAAAATATTTCAAAATATTTCTTTTTGCACAGCAGTTCCCCGCCCGCCCCAAGTAGAGTTCTTTATTAGAAATATGTGATTTTTTTCTTGCGGGTCTCTATGATAATCCATCCGTAGGCGCCGAGTGTTGCATAGTACTATTTGGCGAGCTTAGTCCCCTAGAACCTTCGGCCCCGCGATTGATTGTTCATCACTTTTACGCGATTGATTGTTCATCACTTTGTTTAGCGTTTTAGAATAATTGAAATTGGACGTTGTCCGGGCCTGGACCATGTCTCCCGAAATTGATAAATCAGTACATATAGCGTAAGACGATTTCACATTTCGAGGTCGGAATGGGATCGGGTGTTCTCATGTCTTACCATAGTGCCCGGAAGCGCGTAGCGATTGATGAATAGAGTCAAAAGGGAACTTGCTCGGTCGTAGGTTTCCCGCGTTCAATGAAGTGGACTACACAGGTGCTCTTCGGCGAGAATCGCCAATCACAGGGCGAGAATCGCCAACTTGACTTTATTTCGATTTCAACTAAAACCCTGAGAGAAAAGCTGAGAAGCGCGCTTATGGTTGTTCTAATTAATAATTAGATTTCTTTTCATGTAACCGACGCGTGGCCTGCGGCCTTGTGGAGTTGATACGACCGCTTCTCTTCATTCTCTTCAGCAAGCCATGTAGACCTACTTCAATTTCTTCAATTTCTCTTGCAGCAAGCCGGAGAGCGATGCATAGCCACGCGTTCCCATTCGTGGAGCTACAACAATGAATTATCTATGATGATTCATAAGCTACTAGCATAACGGCTAATTCTACTTTGTTGATAGAACATAAGAGTATAGCCACTTAGTTCGTGAACAAGATCTAGAATGAAACCTAAAGGTGTACTTTTTATGATCAATCGTTTTGTTAAAACAACATTCATTATGTTGCATTTCTAGTTATCCTGAGAAACATCGTAAATCTTTCTTTACCGTGTTCTATCATAGAAGAAGGAGATTTAGGATAAGGTTAGTGACCAGCAAAAAAACGATATATATATCTTTTTTTTGCCTCCCGTAGGTTCAATTCTTATCCGAAAGTTCCTATCGGAAGAGGGATTTGAACCCCCGTGTGCGAATTATGATCCCGCTGTTCTAACCGACTAAACTATTCCGACATGCGAATTATTAATCCGCTGTTCTACTAATCTGCCGCTCCCTGGCTGTTGGATAATAATTCGCCTCATACGCCCTTTAACCTGGCCCCGATGGGGCTTAACGATAGAAGTAACTGTTTATGTATGAGGTTCAAACGGAGTAGATTATTAGAGCGCCCTGCGCCTTAGTGATATTCATAATAGCGACTGAAGCCGTTATTGTGTAATAGTAGGGGCATTCACAGGCATAATTGGAAAGGCTGCGAGGTAGGCTCTCACTAACTGACATAGACCAAAAATTCACTCAAGTCTTTGCTACTATCGCATTATGCTGCTTCGGGCCATGCAATCCTAGTCCAAAGAATGAAGAGCACAGGGCGTATCTACTCTTTTTTTTTGCTTCTTTGTGTTACTATCAATGTGTTACTATCAAACAGAACCGAACGACAGAAACTAGATAGATGTTTCTTTTTTGGAGTCTTTTTTTTTTCTCTCTTTTGTCGAAAAAAAGGAGTCAATCCAGCCACAGGTTCCCCTACGGCTACCTTGTTACGACTTCACCTCAGTCAAAGGCCCCACCTTGGTATCCCACATTAGACCACCAATTCCTCTGGTAGACCACACTCACCAACGGCGTAGAACACTGAAAGAATGGGTGATCCTTGGTTTGATGCTTCGGGCGAAGCCAATTCCCATGGTGTGACGGGCGGTGTGTACAGGGCCTGAGAACATATTCACCGCGGCATGCTGATCCGCGATTACTAGCGATTCCAACTTCATGTTCTCGAGTTGCAGAGAACAATCCGAACTAAGGCTATCTTTCTGGATTCGCTCCGCCTTCAAGCCTCGCTTCCTATTGTAATTGCCATTGTAGCACGTGTGTAGCCCAGCCCATAAGGGCCATGCGGACTTGACGTCATCCCCACCTTCCTCCAGTATATCACTGGCAGTTTCTTGTGAGTGCAGTCCATGGCATGGATTGTCAATTCTGTTTCCAAAGACTGGGTGCCACATTGTTTTGTGTGCCACGCTAGGAGAGCTGTGCTCGTCGAATCAACCGTGTGATCGTAGCCAGCCGGCGTCGTGACATTCTTCGCGTGGTCTCTATCAGTCTCAAATGATCGAGAATCGACCCCAAAACGCATGTCTTAGCAACACAAAACGAGGGTTGCGCTCGTTATAGGACTTAACCCAACATCTCACGACACGAGCTGACGACAGCCATGCAGCACCTGTAGAAATTTTCGTACCGTCCCATTAAGGACAAGCAAACTTATTCATATGTCAAGGGCTGGTAAGGTTTTGCGCGTTGTATCGAATTAAACCACATGCTCCACCGCTTGTGCAGGCCCCCGTCAATTCCTTTGAGTTTCAGCCTTGCGGCCGTACTCCCCAGGCGGAGTGTTTAACGCGTTAGCTGGGCCCCTGATCAGCCGTTTTGCATACAGCGCAGACCAAGGACGAACACTCATCGTTTACGGCATAGACTACCAGGGTATCTAATCCTGTTTGCTCCCTATGCTTTCGCACTTTAGCGTCAGTAGAGACCCAGAAAGCTGCCTTCGCTTTTGGTGTTCCTTCGTATATCTGTGAATTTTATCTCTACACACGAAATTCCACTATCCTCTATCTTACTCAAGTGAATTGGTTTTGAAAGCATTCCGCCAGTTGAGCTGGCGACTTTCACTTTCAACCGGATTCACCGCCTACGTGCCCTTTACGCCTAGTCATTCCGAATAACGCTAGCCCCCCCCGTATTACCGCGGCTGCTGGCACGGAGTTAGCCGGGGCTTCTTATTCGAGTCTTGTCACAATCGCACACTCGATGAAAGAGCTTTACAAGCTGCGTTGCCCTTCTTCACTCACGCCATATTGCCGGATCAGGCTTTCGCCCATTGTCCAAGATTCCCCACTGCTGCCTCCCGTAGGAGTCTGGGCCGTGTCTCAGTCCCAGTGTGGCTGATCATCCGAAAAGACCAGCTAAGCATCGTAGGCTTGGTCAGCTTTTACCTAACCAACTACCTAATACTACGTGGGCTCATCAAACAGCGCTTTTTAGCTTTTATTCATTCGGGATTTGGCCCAAACTGTTTGGCAGATTCCCACGTGTTACGCACCCGTTCGCTACTTTGTTCTCATTCTGATTCGAAAACAACGTTCAACTTGCATGTGTTAAGCATATCGCTAGCGTTCATTCTGAGCCAGGATCAAACTCTTTTTTTTGAGTATGATTTTTTACACAGAAGTAGGTTCTGAACCTGCCTTCCAATAGAAAACCTCTGCGTATCACTAACTAAATCATCATCATACTAAGGTTTACTACCCATAAACCAAAATGCATTCACTATGTAGAACCTTTGGTCCAATAAACTTGCTATGCTTCTTTCGCATCATGGAATTACGTAGTGATTGCAGATTCTAAGTATGCTATATTCTATGGAATACCACCACGGTCTTTGTTGCAGGGGAGCCCCGCGGATTTTTTCGCCTCGTTGCTATCGATCCGAATTCCTAAATTCATTTTTTTTGTTCTAAGGCTCTGCCGACATTGCTAGTCGTTCACAGTGAGTCGGAGCTATTACCTAGGAAAGCCTCATTTCGGTTCTGTGTGGCTTTTATTCTTTTCAGTCTTGATAATAATTCCATTTTTGGGCCGCAAGCCGCAAGATTAATCGCGCAATTTTGGATTTGGGCCTTCGTCTTTATCTATGACTATTCGTGGCTATTCTCATGGAATTACTTAATTAATAACGAAACTAAAAGATTAATAATATATTATGTTGAATACTTGACTTTATAATGCAATTACATGTAATTGCATTATAAAGCTTTGTAAATAAGTCGGGCAATGACCGACTCGCCCGAATAAATAGGCCTCGAGCAAGCATTAAAGGGCTGAGACGATCATAAACGTTCACCAAGAAACTATTTTCAAGCAAAAAAGAAACTGAACGAGATGGTAGTGCTTTTTTTCAGTGGCGTTAAAAATAGAATTTTTTTTATTAGTTTTAGTTCTTTTTGTATGTTGCTCAATAACAATTTAAGCATTTATCAAATATTCATTAGGGAACATCAGCCAAGGTGTAGCGCAGTCTGGTAGCGCATCTGTTTTGGGTACAGAGGGCCATAGGTTCAAATCCTGTCACCTTGAGTCAGAATCAGAGTCAACTAAAAACATGAAAATCAATCGACCCTTATCCCCTCATCTTACCATTTATAAGCCACAGCTTACTTCTACCTTCTCTATTTTTCATAGAATTTCTGGGGCTTTCTTAGGGGTGGCCGTTAGATCACTTGTGATTACAACAAAGGCACTACTGCCCGAGGGGCTCGGGGCTTACCCAATAGCGGAAAAGGGGAGCATGCCACGGAGGCAGCGATAAAGGAGATATTCGTCGGCTGTCGGCTAGTTTCTCGGCCTACTCGAGAATCCTCCGCGAGTCCGCTGGCGCTTGCCAAATGAAATCTATATATATATTTATCTATAGATTTCATTTAGCATGAGATGATAAAACAGAATCGCAGTTCTTTTCGGGTCGGCCTACCCTACAGCGAACTAGTGCGAAAAAAATGCACGCGAGGAACCGCACGAACGAACACTGTTATGCTTTCAGCCTGCTGGTTGGCTAAGAACGGTAAGGACGAGAAGAAGATAGATATATTTTTACGCATGGAAGCAGATTACCCAAAGTAACGGGGACAGAGAACTAAACGACATCTCAAGCGCTATAGCTCACAGGTGATATCGGCGAGATCCAACCATACACTATGGTTTGAGTTGGAAGTCAGAGGACCCATAGTACCTGCCTAATCCTAAAAGAACCGTGTAAACAGGAAACTTGCGGATTGGATGAAAGGCGAAGGGGTCTATGCACCTGCCTAGTCTGGCAGGTTTTACTCTCCGACACTCAAAAAAGAAAACGGCAAATATATCTATTTTTTGTTGCGCCCTATTAACATCAAGATGTTAATACATTATATATGATGATACATCCGGTGCCATTAATAATCCAATCAGTAGCCGGGAAGGGCAGGCACCCAACGAGCCGCAGTTAATGGAGTCCGTCTCCCATGAGTTAAATTCCAATCAGGAGAGTTAGTGAGCCGTATGATGGGAGACTATCACGTACGGTTCGGAGAGCACTTAGGAGGCAGGGGTTAATCATAACTTCCTACCGAAGTTTGACCCTATCCATTATGGTTTTTTCTAGTATCCTCTTCTTGAAAATAGGCGATCTTAACCTTACTTCTTATTATCTTTACCGGTACGCTTTTTTCTTCACTTTCTATTTCTATTGGTTGATCTCAAGCGTAGTCAATTTCAGTTTATTGGCTTTGTGCTATCATATGAGTAATGGAATTCGTCATTTATTGTGGGATTTAGGTTTTTTTTTAGAATTATCCAAAGTATATACTTCCGGAATTATTATGTTATTCTGTGCAACTTTTTTAGCTGTATTGAATATTATCCGATTCTATTTCTCATAGGCACGAAATACGATAACCCCGAAAAAAAGTCTATATATATAGACTTTTTTCCCTGATAGCTCAGCGATGCCTCGGAATTGGGTCTACTTTATCCTGCGGAGGCTTAACTAAGACAAGCCTACAACCTGTTCCAGTATTATTTCGGCCGACAGGATACTTTTTAGATAGGCAGAGCCGTATGACGGACAATTGTCACATACGCTTCTACAAGAAGGGGCCGGACCAAAAAGGCCAGTTTCCTTTTACTCTCGAAAAAAAGGTAAAAAGCAATGAAAGCTCATAGAGAAACCTTGGGGCATTGGCTTCTTCAAAGAATGACTGCCGCTTCTCTAATCCCAACCATTTTTATATCAAATGTTTCTACTTTGATTCTGTTAAACATTTTGTTATTCTGGCATATTCATGTGGGAATTGAAGAAATTCTGACAGATTATGTTCACCATGAAATAACACGAAATTGGATCTTGATTCTTTTCAGAGTATTTTGTTTAATAATTATCAAATATGTTTTTTTGTTTTTTGTTTTTTAAAAAAACTTTATAATCATTTAAAGATTCAGATAGTGCTATAGGGCGAAAATATGCGCGGAGAGCGCAGCAAAAAAAAAATATATATATATTTTTTTCTGGTGCTAGTAGAGGCCGTGTCACGGATAAAGTCAGTAAGTAATTAAATGGTTACTAATGATGGTCTTTTTCATTGTCCTCTATGTGCCTGTTCTGGTTTCTATCGCCCTTGCCATAAAAAAAAGGGCAAAGCAGTACTTATTGGCTAAGGAATCGGCATGTGCTTGGCTTGAAACCGAGTTGGCTTTCAAAAAAGAGACTCTTATTATGGATCTAGTAAAATATTTAACATTTTCTATGATTCTTTTTCTTTCAGGTATTTGGGGGATTTTCTTGAATAGAAAAAATATCCTTATTATGTTAATGTCAATTGAGTTAATGTTACTTGCGGTCGATTTAAACTTTCTGGTATTTTCGGTTTATTTAGATGATATGATGGGTCAATTATTTGCTTTATTTGTTTTAACGGTGGCAGCTGCGGAATCCGCTATTGGGCTGGCCATTCTGGTTATAACTTTTCGAATTCGTGGGACTATTGCAGTGGAATTTAGGGCGACCGTTCGCGTCGCCTACAGTCATTGTTTAGCCATATGGAAATTATTCGCAGTTTTGCGCTAGCGGCCATATAGCAAACCACGCGAGACCCTATTCCGCGTGCCAGGCATAGAGCTTACCCAACCACCGTGTAAACGGGTGGGAACCACAGCATGCTCTAGAAACGTAGTTGGAAAAAGAAACAAGGAAGACCTTATGATGGTAGAGTATGTCTTTTAGGCTTTCAACTTGCTTTTTTGCTATCCTATAAAGCGCAAAAGCACCCAAAGGACCACAGGCAGCGTTCAGAAAAGAAAATACGTTTGACCTGCGGTCTACTTCTTTGCTTAGCGAATAAAAGGTTGATTATGATGAGAAAAAGCAGCGAAGGGTGCATAGCAAAACAATTTTCTCTTTTTTTTTGAACAAAGCCTAAAGGTTCACGAAGCAAACGAATGATTCTAGCTCAAACAACCCAAGACCACTATGCTAGCCTGCTCTTGTATGAGATGAGCCCCTGCTCTGGCAAATCAAAGTCTCTTTCGGTCAAACTGGACCTGCAGTTAATCACGAGGAACTCCCTGTGGTAATGCACACGAGTGCGCGCTGTCAAGCTCTCAGTCTGCCATCAATAAATTATGGTGAGGCCAGAATAGAAAAAGAAACCCTGCGGGCGGATATTACGGAGCCTGCACGAGGGAGCAGATTACCCAAAGTAATGGGGACAAAAGACTAAACGACATCTCAACGCAAAATGGCCTTGAATTAAAATTAGCCAAAAACTGTAGGCAACACCGGTGAAATCCACTTTCGTCCAGCTGACCGAAGTGGATGGCAGAGGGCCCATAGTACCCGCCTGAGCCGTACGTAGTAAAAAGATTTTTTTCGCTAAAACTGCCGACAAAAGGGAAGGGGCCTAACCGTCTGCTGTACCTTAGCAGACCATATTCAACCACGTCTCCTAGCTAAGCCCTTACGGGTTTCAAACAGGATTTGTCCAAAAATAAAGAGAAAAGCAATTTAGGGCGCTGCCGCTCTTTTAATGGACTCTTGGATTTTCCGCTTTCGCAAAGCTGGGGAAACCTATTCAGATCTGCAAAACATCGTGGGCAACCTGGACTCGTGAATAATGCTTTATGTCCAATTGGGGCGGCAGGACCCGAATCGATGACACCAATATCGGACGAAAGAAGACCATTGATGAAACCAAAACTGGAGCCCTATAGAACGAAGCACGGTAATCGGAAGAAGTTCAGCACAAAACGAATCTACATGCTGCCATTTGCTATGCGGACGAAGCAGAATGAGAAGCCAAAATGGAAAACGCCTTTTTGAAGACCTACTTTCATAAGCAAAAAAAAAATATATATATATATATATTTTTTTTGCAGTATCACGGACACCCAGATGGGAGCATGGAAACAATCTATGAGTGAAAGAAGTACTCCACGCAAAATATGAAACCGAAAAGGGGATATACTAAAAACCATACTGTCTTCGATGCCAGCTTAGTGGCGTTCTTGTCAAAAGCCCTGCCCTACCTTGACTATCTAAAATTCGTTTCATACGTTCTAAACTGCAGAATAAATTCTGCTATCAAGAATCCTATGGCATCACTTGCTTGATGACTAAAACGCAGCGTAACTGCTCTTCGTGCTTCCTTCATTCTATTCAGATTTAGAATAGAATGCACCATGTTCAGGGTATTAGGAAGGAGCTCAGAGGAGATAATGAAAATGCATTTTTTTTATATTATTATCTCTTGCTAGAATCCCTCATGATCGTCATAATGAAAAAGCAAGTTGCTTTATGGTACTTAAGCCACTTGGAGATCGGTCACTGGGAAAACAAGCCAGAATCTAACGACAGAGGCAAATCCGAATAGAGGTTGAATTAGAGAGCCGTATGATGGGCGACTATCTCGTACGGTTCGGAGAGGGCTCGAATACCAAAGCATTCAATATGTTTCTGAGAAAGTTCCACTCTATTTAATTGCATGAAGGGATAAGCACAAAAACAAGTGCTTCGTCTCTATTCTTCAAATACGGAGTATATGGGAGAGGCAGGATTCGAACCTACGTAGAAAACCTTCAACAGATTTACAGTCTGTCGCTTTTAACCACTCGGCCACTCTCCCCCAAAATAAAGAAAAAATTATTTATTTATAAATCGGTCAATCCGCGCGTGTATGTAGTATGTATGGTATGTAACCTTTAATGGGTTTGAACCAATCGATAAATGCATGTACCGTTGGTATATATTATCGATTCATTCATTATGCATTTTCTTTAAGCATCCTACAGGATTTGAACCTGTGACCTTCAACTTAGAAGGTTGTTGCTCTATCCAACTGAGCTAAGAATGCAGTACAATACTAACCTTCATTCATTCGTGAACTACAAAGAAAAAAGCTGTCTTCGTGTGACGAATAAAGGGCGCGCAGCGGAAGAATAGCACCAGAAATAAAAGTCATACATGAAGCAAAAAAAAATATGATTTAGCCATAGATTCCCGTGGCTATATGCGTTCTATGCCATGCCTTTTACTCAATGAAATAGAAATGCTCGGCTGTAATACGGTTTTAGTACATAGTAATTGCATTATGATGAATGAGTACCCTTAAATGTAGTAAAATTCTAGAGGCGAACCCTTAACTACTAATGAAATGAAAATAAAATCTTGGTAGGGCCTTACGATTGATTGCACACTTTGCCGGGCGCAGTAAAAGCCAACCCAACGTTTTTTTCGCTCTTATTAGGTTCAACACACAATGAAATATCACGAATTTTTTATTTAAAACTATTCTGAAAGAAGTTAGAATTCGTTTTTTTTGGATATTTATCTGCTTTAGTTTAACATGGTTCACGTGTTATTGGTTTTCAGAAGATTTGTTTTTTTTGTCAGCGAAATCCTTTCTTATTCTCTCCTATTCAGGTTTTATTTGTACACGATTAACGGAGGCCTTAAGCACGTATGTTACTATTTCTCTAATATCATGCTTTTATTTTTTATTTTTTTTTTCAAGTTATCAAATCTGGTGTTTTTTGATTCCCAGTTGTTATGAAGAACAAAGAAAAAAATACAACAAATTCTTTTACTTAAGTGGTTTTTGCTTCTTCTCGTTTTTTTTTGTCACTTTCGTCGCGATAGTTCCCAATGTTTGGCACTTTTTATATGAATTGAATAAAACATCAACTAATCTGCTTAGAATAAAGTTACAACCTAAGATTTTTGACTATATTTTATTAACTGTTCGTATTTTGTTTATTTCATCAATATGCTCCCAAGTACAGGTACTTGTGATCTTTTTGCTAGAATCAAAAGGGATTTTTGTGAAAAGCTGCATAAAAAATCGTCGTTTTTTTATGGTTCTTTCGATTTTTACAGCAGCTTTTTCAACACCTCCAGATATCTGGTGTCAAATTGTCGCTTGTTTACTTATTTATTGTATAATAGAGTTGACCATTTTTTACGCATTGATTATACAAGTTTATAAGAAGCAACTAGTCCTTTAACCGAAATTGGGCCATGGCCAGGGGGCAGGCCGCGGGGCGCAACAAAAAACAAAAATATAGATAGATTTTTTTTGATCTTTGGCCCAATTTTGCTTGCTGTTATGCATTAAGCTTTAACCATCTATCTATTCCCTCCCGGCTACCTTTCTTTTCTTCTTGCCGATGCGGGAAAAGGACGCGCAGAAGCCCAATAGCTTTTGTTCGCGCCGCCCTCCCCCACCCTAGATGCTTTATGGTCGATTTGGATCCGGCCGAGCAGGGCAAAGCAACCGTGACGACGCCATCAAGCAACGAATAGGCGCTTCGCCGAAAGGGAGCTGCGACGCCCACTAGGCCATAGTCTTCGCCAATTCGATATGATATAAGACTAGGCTTGCTTATAGCTGTTACAAAACTAGCCAGGGCACAGCAAACAAAAGTATTTTTCACTCCACACTACAAAGCGGACTAATTCCCCGCTTCTTTTTCCATCTCTAGCCCTGAAGACGCAAGAAGATAATACAAGGCCAAGAAAGAAGCTCGTAGAGCATAAAAGAATGCTCCGTCTGCCTGGGCATACGAGCTTTACTTGATTTTTTTGCGCAATTGTAGTATTGTCTTTATATCCATAGCAAAAAGCCAAAAATGGTTCGAGAAAATCAAAAGATTTCCGGAATATCTTTTTTTCACTATCTACGAGAGATTAACTCTGTTATCGCTCTGCCAATAAATAATTTACATACGTTCTTGCTTTAATCAAGAAGGTCTAGATCTATGCTATAAGGGAATTGTATTTGTTGAGGTTCATATAATACCACGGCTTTTAGTGTTTTATAATTAACCTCCAAATGAGTAGGTTTTATTCTCCATATTCGGTTACTCTGAAAATTTTGTCTTATTTTTGATCTAATGAAATATAAAAAATTATCTTGAATAGATATAAGATCACCCTTAGATAATTGAAAACCAGGAATATTGACCATTTTATAATTGACACAAATTTTTTTATGACTTATTAGCTGCCTTGCTTGAAAAATAGTCAAACAGAAATTGAGACGAACCAGAATCACGTCTAATCTTCGTTCTATATCGAATAACAAACTATTTTTTTTATCTAGATAAGTCTGCGTTTTAGACCTTCGCATCTTTTTAATGGGTAATTTTCCATAAAAAAGGGACAACTTTTGTATAGTCTGTAATTCTTTGGAAAAGTCAGATTGTTTTTTATTTGTTTTTTTTTGAAGCTTCAAAATAATGGCTTTTTGTTTTTGAGTAAGTTTTTTGGTCTGCCAAACATTTTCCGAAATTTGACGACAAGTTTTGAATCTTGATGCAGGCATATGAAGTTTCATTTGTTTTTTTAGCCATTGCGGATAACGGGAATCGAACCCATATCTCCTGCTTGGAAGGCAGATAATTTACCTTTAATCTATATCCGCCTAAAATTTTTTTTTATTTCTTCCCGCTTTTTTTTTTCAAATCTCCATTTACATAGCAAATTAATAGTAGGTTGATTATTGGTTCCTTTGAGCCGATGATCTTACTAAGATAAGGATGGATGTCTGAGCGGTTGAAAGAGTCGGTCTTGAAAACCGAAGTATTAAAAATACCGGGGGTTCGAATCCCTCTCCATCCGTAAGTAGGGTAATTAGTTATCCTTTTTTAAAACAAAATAGCATGTAACCTTTACAGATCTTAACGTTGTGTAATTCTTTTGCAGAATCAAGCAAAAAACAAGATATTCTCTTTATGAAAAAAAATATATAATCATTATTTATGATGATTCATTCAAGAAAAAGGAATGATCTTCAGCTGGTGGCTCTGTGCTTGGCAGCCGAAAAATAGGGCAGTACCCTGAAAAGCTTGAGGAGATTTTTACTCGGCGGGACAGCGCGTATCGTGCCGTGGCTTAGCTCGAGGCGCGACACTGAGCCATGTCGCAAAACGCGCCACGGTGCACTGGACCAAAATATATAGATGTCATAATCTGTATAGTATTGGATGAATCAAAAATTTGCATGTTTTTGTACATCACGCGCTCAACCACAATGGAACAAAGACGACAATAGAAAATAACATAATAAAATCGTCAGTATACCAATCAAATGACCTACAAGATAGACTACCGGCACTAGTGGTTCACTGCGCGAAAGCAAAGAACCGCTTCGCCCTCTTTCTTTCGACGCAGTCAAAAAGATATGATGCTTAGATAGTATACCCGCAAACGCAAAAAACAATATGACTTATGGATCATTAATAAGCAAATTTAGTTTAGTTTATTTTTACAATGACGAACCATGAGAAATAACTTTATCTATAGGCACGACTCAGAAACCATAAAACACGACCTAACCTACAGGGTTAGGCCAAATATGATGGTGTAAGTTCAATTCTAGTTTGACGAGAGGGCCTTTGACCCATTCATGTGACTGTGATTATCGATCGGCGATAAAAAATATGGCAATCCATGGGCCCTTGAGCTACCATCTGAAATGGTATTGAGGCCATTAAGAGAGTCTAATAACTGAAGAAAATAAAAAAAAAATTTCCACAGATTTGATCAAATTTTAGCGGATATGATGGAATTGGTAGACATGCCAGGTTTAGGTTCTGGTGACCATAATGTTTGTGGGGGTTCGAGTCCCTCTATCCGTACAAGTCGGAACTTCAAGTTCTGCGATCACTAGGCCTTTAGTTGTTCGGCTAGCCTACTATAGAATTACTGTTTCCCAGTTAATACTGCTTCTTGAGATAGTATGCCACCAGCTATGGTAGATTGTCGAGCCGCACCCGGCATATTCAACTAATGGCAGTCGAATCACGAAGTGACCACAAATTTACGCGCAGGTCAACCAAATGGGAATGAAGAATAAAGGTGCCCAATCCACAGTAAGCGCCAAGTAGAACAATATTATGAAGTGACGACGATAAAATAACATAATGAGTCCACGATTTTTCCTAGGTAATAGGAGCTTGAAGCTAACCCTAAACTCTGCCCTTATCGCAGAACATAAGGCTATGACGAGAATTTTCCGAAACTTATCTTTCCTTAGATTATGATTATTACCAGCGGAAGTTACGAGGCTCCAGAAACAACTATTTGTTTAGCATTATTATTTCTTAAATATATCATTGTGATATATTTGATATTAATATGACATGCATTTTCTAATCCCAACCTATTTGTGCGGAAGGGACCGCAGTGATCGCACTATCCTCTAATCACCGCGGTTATTTTCGTGTATCTAACGCCTCAAAAAAAAACAGGCTTAGTAATTCGAGTGGTTAGGTTCAAGACCCATATCAAGATTAAGTGTAACCAGATTGCTTGATCTATAAATAGAAATCCCTCTGATGTTTTGAATTTTTTTATTAAAGATTTATGGCTGCGGCCCTCACCTAAATTCATAGACATCTTTGGAACAAACGACATTTGACAAAAAAAAGGTATAACTACTATTAGGAAATTTAGTATTATATCATAAATTTGTAAATCAATGGGTCTTGAACCTCGCATAGTATTTGTACCCTCGCTCCGCGGATCGAACACGAGTCGTGATCAAACTGTTTTTGAAAATTGGAAGAGAAGCCATGCTGCTTGATTGGCGAAAAAAGAATCTATGTTTATTCATAAGAAGTGTGCTCAATTCATAAATCAGATTAGAAACTATTATGTGCTCTATTTATTTACTATGTATGCATAGGAGAATAGCTCAGGCTTAAAGTTATAGGTCCTTCCTTCACGATATAGATGAATAATTCGATTATCAAAAAATATTGTATATTGTAGGAGAACATAAGCAAATTAACCGCCCCTACGTTGGTCTGTTATGAGCCATTGGCAGAGTGGGAAGTTATTTTGTTTTTGTTTTAGGTGGGTGCATAGCACTTTACAAGCTTTGAAAAACAGGCCGTAGGTAGATTTTTTGGAGTATAGCCAAGTGGAAAGGCTTCGGTTTTTGATACCGACAGGCAAAGGTTCGAATCCTTTTACTCCAGATTTATGTAATTTTGCATTTTCTACAAAATATATATATATTTTTTTTTTTCAATTCCGATCCAATCTATATAAAGCCAGCTGACGTAGGAAACTACGCAAGCCTCCCAATGAAGCCAAAATGAAGCCTATCCAAATACAGAAAATGAAAGGTAGTTTCATTATGGTAATATACCAGCCTGTTTCGAAACTTCCAGTTCCAATTAAAGCATATAGATCCGTAAAAAGATTACTATGTATAGCCACTTTGGTAGTGCTTGTTTCTTGATTAGAAAAAGAAAATCTTTTTTCTGGGAACACAGTCAACCAAAGTGGGAAACTATGATGTTCGCGATTTCTCCATGATCTGTCACCATGGAAAAAAGTTGAAAAAAAATATATATATTTTTTTTCAACTTTTTCATTCTGGTACGAAAGCGCAGCAATTGGCAACAAGTCGATTATGGCACGAAATGATTCATCATAATCAAAAATGAATGGATTTTTTAAGGACGGTTTATAAATAATCAAATTACCACAAATGGAATGAAAGGTGGGTCCATGTAATTGATCAATACCTCGCAAACAACAATGCTCTCTTCCTATATGTAGTTCAGAACCTAAAGGCAATAATTGAGTAAACTGTCTCTTTTTTGTGTTGGTTAACCTAAGCCACAGCATCACTGCAGGGGCTTGGCTTCCGAACCGTACGTGAGCCTACGGCCTCATACGGCTCTTCTCAAGGGGAGCCTGAAGACCGAATAATAAATAATAAAGCGGAAATTTACATGGCATTCGCCTAAAAATTTTTTTTCCCGTTTATTCTGCTTATATGAACTCTTCACCATTCGTTATGCTGCGCCCTGAGTCCCCGCGTTGTCCTTTTCTTCGGGATCTCTTTCACTGACGCGAGCAAAGTGAGCGTTTGCCCCAAAGGTCTTGTCTTGCCGGAAGAATCCTGTTCCCACTAGCTTACGGCCCGGCTGGCCTGCCAGTTTTACTGGAACTTAATGGGAATTATTCCGTTCCCTGGTTAGATTTTTGGATGTGAGATTTACTCCACAAGGGACAGTACGAACGTAGATGATATCATCACGACCTCTCTTTCCGTATTGCCAGGAATGCTTAACGCCATTTCGCCAACTAGCGTTACCCGCGGCCTTTTTTGCTATTGGCAAGTCTCTCAGTGTGGTCAATACTGGGTGTTTTTGAGCAGCGAAGCTTATACCCATTCACATTAAGTTCATCCTAAGTCCCTGAACCTTTTGCACTAATTTGGGAAGAAGCCGTCTTCCTATCAAGGTTCAAGAGTCGACTGAGCATCTCAGCGGCGGGATTTAGAACCCGAATTCAACCAGAGTTCACGCCCATATGGCGTGAGCTTAAACACGAGATGGTCGCGCATAAGCTGCCGGGTCGCACGACAGAATAACACCCATAATAGAGATGCAAACTCCTCCATGTGAAATTTTCATAGTCATGGGAACTTTTCGAAAGTCATGACCAACATCCATCAGTCTTTTTGGTGAGGCGCGAACAATAAAAAATCTATTCCAAATATTTTCAAGGACGAGAGAATAAGCTTGCGAAGAAGCAAGCAGAGAATAAAAAGCCAAAATTTTGGCTTTTTCGTTGAAGCCGAAGGTTTTTGAAAATTGCAGCAAATAAATCAAAAATATTTTTGATTTATTTGAAAGAAATAAAAAGGAAAAATTTTCTTTCTTTTTATTTCTTTGTTTCTTTTTTCCGCTAGGCCAACAAAGCGCTTGGCGCTTCCTTCTCTGTGCCCGCCTACGCGGTTTTCCTTTTTCTTCCATTCCAAGCCCACGCTCCTCGTTTGCCCACGTATCGCGCCTATATTTAAATGATAAAAAAAATGTACAAGATAATGAAAAACAAAGCACACCACAGAAAGATTCTGAATATGACAAGTCTCCCATAAATTTGAAAATGGAAAAATTAAAAAGAAAGAGAAAAAAGAAAAAAAATGCATTTTTAGCTCTAGTTTTTGGGGAGCTTTTTTTAATTATGTCAAGTAATAAAATGGGTTTTGCTCTTACCAAAACTATCCTTTCTGTTTTCTCCATAGAGCGTATGAATCCCCTGGAATGTACATGAACTAGAAGCAATAATAAAGAGGTAAAAATAGGTATTATAGTACCATGAGAAGAAGGAGCACCTGTGGGAACATCTCTACTTACCGACCATTGAAATAGTATGGGTGCTGCCGTACCACGAAGCACAACCAGAAACATAAGAAGAAAAAAAAAGTTCTGTAGTTGGACCATCTGCTCTATTTGTTTTTAGGATTTTGCTTCAAAGAAAAAGAGAATACGAGATAGAAAAACTCAAAATGGAAACAAAAAAATGATTCATTGGCAGGGCCGAAGGCTTCTCTTCCTCGGCCTTTGGCGAAGGCTTTGCGCCCCCGGTACGCTACCTCCGTAGCCATAGTTCCTGGAAAGCGCGGAGCCTTCGCATAACAAATGACAAAAGAGCCAAAGGTTTCACCGTGTGGATTCGAAATGGTGCTAGCTTTTTCTCTCTTTGGCCTGAGAAAAAGAGCTTTTTTTCTTTATGTATCTTCCTCGTTTTGTATACAATTAGTTTGTCATGGCCTTCTTCGTCCTCCATCAGCTTTAATAAACGAGTAGATTGACGCCAGTGCACGAATAGAGTGCTTCGCCGCGAATACCATAAGATCTGGTTTACGGGTTTTGGGGCCCTCAGGCTTTGATTTAATGATAAATCAAATAATGCACCAACTAGCCTAGTACTTGATTGCCGCTTCATTTGAAAAAAAAACATCAAAGATATGATAGTAATGTTGAGGAAAAAAAACCATAAAAAGATTCCTCGTGTAGAATCTGTGGCGAAACTATGAACGGAAGTTAGCAATCCAGAACGTACGAAAAAAGTTCCTAAAACACGACATAGAAAAGTGACCATATTGAGAAACAAAGTCCAATAATTCAATTTAGGGAAAATTACTGAATGAATACAAGCTGTAGCTAATAGCCAAGGCATAAAAGAAGCATTTTCTACAGGATCCCAAAACCACCAACCCCCCCACCCTAATTCATGATAAGCCCACCAACTTCCTAGCAATATGCCTACAGTCAAAAAACACCAGCATGTCAAGATCCAAATTTGAATTTGTTTCCACCCATGGTATTGTGGGCCAGAGACCACTTTATTCGCGCCACGGGTCCAACCGAAATACAAAAACGCAGTATTCGCTTTACGAACAACACGCTTCGTCCACTGGCTCTCTGTAAGATTCAGCCGCTCTTTTGACCGGAGCGAAGAGGGCGACACCAAGTGCCGAAGCCCGAGTAGGCTTCTATTGCGTAGCGAGATGAAAGCAAAACTGGGATGAAGAGAACAGGTATTTTCAAATAGATTTTTTAGAATTTTCTTTGCATTCTCCTGGGTAATCAGCTCATTTGTTATGCGAAAGAAAGCATCAAAAATTTCGGCCTTGCTTTCTCTTCGCATCGGCAAATAGAGTGCAGAGATACCATTCATTATTTTGGCTGGACATGAGCAAAAACCGATAGCACTGGCGACATACCCTGCATAAATGCAGGGAGGATGTATAGCTAATATAGGATCTTGTAAAACAGGATTTAATTCTGCAAGTGATTTGGTACAAACAAATGAGATTCGAACAAAAGGATTGGAACTTGCTAATAAGAAAATCGAAAAGAAGAAAGCAATGCCCATATAAATTCGCCGTTCATCAATAAAGGAAACTTTATTATTTGCATTTTGTGCCAAAAATAAAGAATCTAAATTGTTACATAAAGCGTAAAGCAAAAAAAAAAATCTAGATTTTTTTTTTTTCAACTCTTTCCATTTTTTAAGCCTTATGGGCCTCTTATTTTCTTCTGCATTTGCACCATCTTTTAACCTTCTATCCGAGGGCTCTTGGACGATACCTGAGGGCGCCGCTTTGGATTGGCTCTCGAGGGAGCTTTTATGATTTATGGTGCCAAACAGGTTCTGCAACAAATGATGTCTGAATTGTTTATTCTCTTTTTTTATGAAGGAAGCAGAGCGAAAAGCCACGAGCGGTCTGCGGAAAAAAAATAGATTTTTGCTGCGCCCTCGTTTTGAAACATTGCAGGGTCGAACCCGATGACCCAAAAAAAATCCATAGAAACTTAAGATCCAACACCATAATAACAAACTGCCCTCATGATTAGACCATGTTCCTGATATTTTATAAAATAAAGGCGCATTAGCATTTGAGTTGGTAAATACATTGTAATTGAAAAAATCAGAGGAAATATAGCAAAACAAAATACCGAAAAAAGAAATAGTAAAGAAAAGAAAATAAAGTGAAATAGCCGCAGGTCTTTTGTTGTAAGTTAATGCAACAAAAATACTCAGTACTAAAAAATAATGGCCCAATTCATTATACATTTCAGTAAATTTTGCTTATAATTGGCAAAAAAAATAGATTTTTTTGCGTTTTTTAACGCAGAGCGTCGCTTTGCTTCTCCCAAAGCCTTAAACAACTTGCTTAAACCCAATAATAAAAGTCCACCTTTCCTTAGGTGCTTTTGCTTGATCCATTGTTCGTATAAAAAAAAACCTGTTTTCTATTGTTGTTTTGCGGATTTATTTGACTCTCTACGGAAAAACTAGAAAAAGATAAAATAATTTGACGTGTTTCCAAAATAAAAAAAATCCCACTTAAACAAAGGAAGCTAATAAGGATTAACAGGATTGGAATGAGCATAGAAATATGTATTGAAGTACCAAATTGGCTAATGCTGGAAGGTTGATGCAATGTATTCCACCAGTTTACAGAAAATTTAATTATTGGTATATTGATTGACCCTATACGGATAAAAATAGAAGCGACGTCCGCGGAAAACTGTTGAAAACGCGGTACACCTAAATAAATAAAGAACAAGATTAATACAGAGGTTAGACGAGCGTCCCACACCCAAAAGGTACCCCACATAGGTTTACCCCAAAAACCCCCGGTTAATAGGGTAAACAATGTAAACAAAGCACCTATTTTGGCGCCGCTTTTGGAAAATAACCGAAAAAGCGGATGTTTTGTTAATAAGAATAACACACTACTGATAGCCATTGCGATATAAATGAGTAAACTCATCCAAGCAGCTGGAACATGCACATAGATAATGCGATAATTTTCACCTTGTTGAAAATCGGATGGTGCTACCCAGATACTTAAATAAATAGCCATTGCTGCTAAGAACCAACAAAATCCGATGAGAATTCGTGCATAGCGAAAAGAGCATGACATGATCAAAGAAGGTCGTAGTATTTCGAAATACATAGGGATTTTCTAACGTTTTATCATGAAATAATAGTCCATCAATGGCCCGGCTAGAAAAAAAATATGGATCATTTCGTGCTAATTATTAAAATTCGACAGCTTTTTTTTCTGTTTGATTCGCTCCTTGCTTCGTGGAAACCTGCCGAAGAAGAGCCAGCCCAGCAAGGAAACAAATTTTCTTCGCGGAGCCCTGCGCTTCGAAGCGCTTTATTAACAGGCCTTCCCAAGACATCTATAATGCGGAAAAAAAGAAGCTTTGTGCTCTGCTAAGCTGGATCATTCCCATCTGGGCCACCTGGAAATAGTTTTCTCACTCAAACTTCACCAAATCCCTGCTTTCTCTTTCTGCCAGAATTAAACGGTGTACAGGAGTTTAGTATAGAAAATAAATACAGAAGGAAAAGAATATATATATATTCTTTTTTTGTTTGCTCTACAATATTTACGATGAGTGAGCCGGTATACCCGCAAAGGCAATCAATTCTATTGGCTTATCAACTTTTGTGAAGTGATCGAAACCAAAATAGGATAAAGAAATAAAAACAAAAGTAAATACCCCATTAATAAAAGAACATGAAACCATTCTGTTTCGGTAGAGGCGCAGAAAATAATTGAGGGTAATAGAGTGGGTAAAGTGGTAAGATTTTGCAAACTGTTCCAACTATGAGATATTATTCCGAGAGCCAAACAAGAATGAATACCACACATAAGAGTAAATATCAGACTTCCTATAATAAGGGTGAACCAATTCATTTTGAGTTGATCAAATTGGTATAGAGGTTGTACCACTGGAAAAGTACCAAAAATACCACTTATTTGAAGAACCCAATGACCTACCAATTTAGAAAGTAATATTTTTTGCAAACAATAGCCGCTTGAACAATACAATTCGAGTGTACCATCTTCAAAATCATTCTGGAGAAAACGTTCGGGAAGAAAAGAAAACAATAAACGAATCCAAATTAGACCCAAATGAAAATGACATAAGAAGTCTTTAGAAAACCCTATCATTAAGGGCGTGACTACGATATATGACAGAAATAGAGAAAAAGTCGTTATTAGTGTAGATGAATTAAGTAGAATCTGTTGATAAAAAAGTTTTAGAAAGAGTTTCAAGGTTCTTTTTCCCAATTTTCAATCCGAAAAAAAAATCTATATATTTTTTTTTTTGCTAGGGCCTGCGGCCCCGACTTAAGGGTTTTCGCGAGAGCGGCCAAGCACTTTGTGAAAGAATGACTGTTTTCGTAATCAAATTACAAAATAGATATACAAACTGTATAGAATCATCATTTACTGGAATGGGATAAGTTATTAATTTTTGTAATCTGTTCGAAATATTAGAATCCACCAAAGATACGATAGGTATTTGTAATTGATTGGCTTCAAGTATAGCCATAGAATTTTTATTTGCATCTATTATTACTAAACAATCTGGAATATCGTGTGTCATGATTCCTTCAAAACATTTTTGCATCTTTCTAAAATGCGGAAAAAAATCGAAGGGCGACGATATAGAGGCGTCTTTAAATTTGGAATGCGCAGAAAAATTCTGAAAGTGTTTTTGTACATTTTTCATATGTTTGCGATTGGTCAAAAATCCTCCAATCCATTTATGATTGATATAGCTCTGATTGGTTCTTTTTGCCATTTGTCGAACTATTTTATTATATTCTGGATCGGTATTCACTAATAAAAAATGGCCTTTTGCACGAATAATAGATTCGATCAAATTACAAGCCCTTCGTAAACAAATAAGTGTTTTTTCTAAATTAATAATAGCCATTTCATTTCTAAATCCGTATAAATATCCTTGAAAATCGGAAGTAGGTATTCGATGGCCCAGATATGCATTTGTACTTAATAATTTTTGAATAACCAACAAACTAGAATTGTACATAGTTCCTTTTTTTTATTTCCGTTTAGATAGCTCAGGTGGTTAGAGCAAAGGACTGAAAATCCTTGTGTCAGTGGTTCAAATCCACTTCTAAACACAATAGAGTGACGCTTTCTATTAAAGAATTTTTAAGGAGTTCAGATCTTGAGAGAATAAAGTGGTCTGAAAATCGATCTTGCAGTGGCTTTAAACAAAAGCATGCTTCGTTCCGGAGACTGCTTCACAAAAAAATATATATAGATATATATTTTACTTCTCTTGCTTCTTATCTTCGATGAAGAGCAACCTCGAAGTTTAAAACAAGGCCTTGCCAAAAGGCAGCGGGCGCTTAGCTGGTTGTCGCCTGCACTGTCTGTGTTGCAGATGGCGGGTAAGTATAGAGGTTGATCAAAGGGTTTGACCTTTCTTAAATAAGAAAGTGCAGTACTTGTAGAGAAACAGTAGAATTTCAAGTAGGCTAAGGACGGATTTGAACCATCTTTCTAGGATTTGCAATCCAATACATTACCTTTATGTTACTTAGCCATTTTTTCTATTTTCGGTATAAAAAAAATGAATGAAAGGCCACAGTCTTCGCAGCCCCTTGGGCCTCATTCGCTAAGAGCCGCGTGTATATTCACGCGGCGACGGTATCGGACTCTTTTTTGCGAGATAGGCTAACTGGTGATAGAAAATGGAGGATATCAACATAAAAAAATCTATACTTTTTTTTTCGTGGCTTCGGGCGAAAAGCCGTATGACACAAAACTATCATGTACGGCTCTGTGAGAGGACACAACGATAGCAGCCCGAATTTCGCCCCATTCTCTAGCAATTACTATGTAATTGCATTCCTCATGAAATTGATTATGAGGGCGCAGCGTGGTCTGAAAGCCTCTATAAGCAGATAAATCAAGTTAAAAAATAAGTACTAAAAAAAAGAAAAAAGCAACATGAGCTTTACTCAACTATTTCCCCAATATAATTCTAGTTTGAATCCATTACGCGGAAGCGCTATACAATGTTCGGTTAAAAAATTACGACAAAGCATGATATTGGTGGATACGGGGCTGAAAACTCCAATAATTTGTTTCCAACATGAGCTGAAAAGAGTGCCAATCACTAAGCAAACGAGGTTTATTTTGGGAATTGAAGATGTGGAAGTGTTTGGTGAACCAAAAATGCTTTTGTCAAAACCTCTAGAAAGAAAATGTAAAAGCAAACTAGTTTGGACTGAACTAACTAGAATCTGGCGAAGTGACCGGAATTTGATCAAAGGGTTTATTTTGAATTCAGTCAAAGGAGGTTATGCGGTAGCAATCGCAGGTCATATAGCTTTTCTTCCAAAGAGTCTTCGCAGAAATCGAAAAGTATTTCATAGTCAATGGAGAATCTTCTCTATTTTGAACATGAACTCAAAAATTGGCAATATCGTAGTAAAAGAAATTGGTGATGGCAAACTAGATTATTCTTCGCCAGCAAAACCGCGTCAAAAACGAGTAAAGCGTTTGGGCACAAAGCGGAAACACTTGCAAAACACGAAAAAAGACACAGTTTTTCATAAATATGAAAAGACCGAAAAAGAAAAAAAGAAAAATTCGAGCTTTATTCCTATGGTCTTTACGACCCAAAAGACCAAACAAAGCTTAAAGCGCTTAGGCCCAAAGCCTCAAGCCCGCACTGAGGAAACGCATGAAAATACGGAACGATCCACCACAAATAACGTATCTAGACTCAGAGATCAAAGCCGGGCAAGGAATTAAATTTTGTTGGTGTGTTAACGCAGAGCAACTAAAGAACTGAGTTTGAAGAAAGGATGTCATGGAAATGACCAATTAGTGTGACTACAAGCGATTTATCATTGCCCCATATGCCCATGTGGAAACTCGATACCTCGATGATGGAATGGATAGTAGTGGAAATATTAGTAGCTTTTAGTTAACCTATCTATCTATAAGCTTAAAAAATATTTTTTTTCGTCCAGACTCCGAAACAATCGTGGTGTTCGCTCCGCGTTATGTAGAATACTAATACCAAAATATATATATATATTTTAATCATGACTCTAGTTTCTTTACCAACTTTTCCTTCTTCAATTCCCCATGAAAATCTGCGGCCCGTTTGGTAGGTTTTGCTTAGAGAGCTTTACCATTAAGGGCTCAATAAGGGCTCAAAGAAGAAAACTTGTTTTCTTCTCTCGTGATTCAATAAAAGTATTTGGATCAGCAAAGAAAAAGTAAAAAAAAAATGCCTCAACTAGATCAATTTACCTATTTGACGCAATTTGTTTGGTTATGTGTCTTTTATATGGCCTTTTATGTATTATTATATAATGATGGATTACCCAAAATAAGTCGCATTCTCAAATTACGAAAACAGCTGATTTCACATCAGAATGTAGGCACAGAGCCGAGCGATTACAGTGTTGAACAGGATGTTGTTTTCAAAGAATGCTTTGATACCAGTATATCCTATCTGTACTCGGGTGTATCTGGAGCATCCAAGTGGTGTAACGAAATGGTAAAAGGCTTAAATGCTAATCAATTAAAACGACTGAATAAATCTTATGTATGTTCCTTAGGAGAAATTAGTGTCTCACAAGTGATAAAAAAAAACGCACTTTCAATTATGAGTCCCTCTACTTATCATATAACTTCTTTAGCGTCACGTCGAACCACAGCTCTTAACAAAATCTATGTTTTACGCGGACAAAGGAACACCCTAATGAATATCAAGAACGGACCAAGAAAAAAGAAAAATACGAATGCGTGAATTTATTATATTCGCTATTTTAATTTTTAGTGTTTTAAGTTCAAAACAAATCTTAATTTATAATGAAGAAATTATTGTAGCTTTAAGTTTTGTAGGTTTTGTTATATTCAGTCAAAAAACCTTTGGTGAAATTTTAAAAGCTACTTCTGATGCGCGAAGCGAAGCTCTTCTTTCAGAGCTACAGCAATTGATGAGTTCTCAAGAAGCTCTGTTGTCCGAGTTGAAGAAACAGCATGAATTACGTAGTATAAGTTTGCGTTCAAGTACGCAAATGATTGGAGAATCTTGTATAAATGATCTGCTTACGCGCTGCGCACCTAAGTGCAAACAGACAGTGCAAGCTGTGTTATGCCAACAAGTGGAGCAAAAGTTGAAAACACTATTAGCTATTCAAGAGCATTCTCGCAGCAGTTTACAAGAGAAGATAGTCACCTGTTTTCGCGAAACAGTTTGTGACGAATTTCGCTTTTCTAAATTGCGAAAACATCAATCGAAACTAGTTCAACAAAGCATGGTATTATTGAAAGATGGAGTTCTGAAATGAACAATTTTGCACAAAGATGGCTGTTTTCCACGAACCACAAAGATATAGGGACTCTATATTGCATTTTTGGTGCCATTGCTGGAGTTATGGGTACATGCTTTTCGGTACTAATTCGTATGGAATTAGCACAGCCTGGCAATCAAATTCTTGGTGGAAATCATCAACTTTATAATGTGTTAATAACAGCTCACGCTTTTTTAATGATCTTCTTTATGGTTATGCCTGCGATGATAGGTGGATTCGGTAATTGGTTCGTTCCGATTCTTATAGGTGCACCTGATATGGCATTTCCACGATTAAATAACATTAGTTTTTGGTTGTTACCACCGTCACTGTTACTTCTCTTAAGTTCTGCTCTGGTAGAAGTGGGCGCTGGTACCGGATGGACGGTTTATCCGCCGTTAAGTGGTATAACCAGTCATTCTGGAGGATCTGTGGATTTAGCCATTTTCAGTCTCCATTTATCAGGTGTTTCCTCTATTTTAGGTTCTATCAATTTTATCACTAGTGCGCTGTGCGAGGCTCGTTTTCAGTGAGGACTAATATCCATATTCCTACATGTATGTCTGACTCTTTCAAAGAAATACATGCAGCAGGCCAATGCGGCATTTTGGGTCAATAATCCATCATGTTTGCGAGCAGTTGGTCGATGGGGAGGCCAAAGGGGACGGCCCTCCTTGGTGGTATCCTCTAAGCAGGGTAGTAAGGGTTAGGTTAACCAACTTGATACGCACTCACTGCCTTGAAAAGGCTACATATCCCAGGCAGAATACGTCGGTATATGTGTTGTGGTAGAGTAACCCGGGAACCGATACCAATCTGGGCGAAAGCTTTGACTGATGTAGTGAACGGTCATAGTTGTTGGACAGCCACGGGTGATTCTAACATGGGAACCGGCCTGAGCAATCAAGCAAGTGCGCAAGGACCTTAAACTACTGAAGGCCTTGACGAAGGTCAAGAAGAAAACACAAAAATGGGGCAACCACGGGAAGTAACCGCTTCACATCATCCGACAAATGATGCGCGGGCTCAGAGGTCTCATAGTAGCAAGGGGAAGGAAACCCACCCAGCCAGAACACAAAGGTGACTAGTCAGAAAACGATCCATAGTTCTTTTTCATCTGTTTCGGGCAAAGAAAGTTACTCTTGCAGGCCTCTTCGAAGAAATCGGAAGAATGGTTAACAAAGCGACGCCCGTACATATGCGAATAAGATAGTAAACAATTGTAAAAATAACCAGGGACGCTATAATGGACTGAGAATAATTCTATCGGATCCTAAATTTCTGGTTTCCTGCTATGAAAGTATCCAAGGTAAGCCTGGGGACATTACTCGTAAAACCAGCTTTCTCGGCTTTGCGGAAAAAGGTTCAGATGGCCCAACCCCTTATAGATTGCATGGGAACTGGTTTTTCGAACTCGCAGATACGTATACGCAAAGGCTGAATCATAGATTAATCTGCGCCAAAGGTATCAAAAGATAAGACTATCACATCCAGATATCCATCCTGACCTAATTAATAGGACTGCCCAATTCTAATTATTGTGGTGTGGCTGATGAAAGAAATCTGCAAAAAGTGATATGGTTCTTAGTTCACTCATCCAAAGCCGGCTTTCAAATCGAAGTTCCGAACTGGGTTCAATAAAATTGGAGCTAAGCTTCAATGCCTGAATACTTAGAGTAGCCTGACGATTCCAAATAACTATAAGGTTCTACATGATTACAAGGTAAACAGCTACTCCAAATTAGGTTATACAGGTTTAGTAGACCGAAAAATTTTACAAGTCTGGGTTAGGTTGGATTTGTGCCATCTGCGGTGATAGGAATATGTAAATAAATCATGTAAGGACTGTTTTAGACGTTGAAGTAGAGATTCGAATAAGAAACTAAGGTTACCCGGTTGCCCAGAGCATAGAAACGAAAGCAGATTCCATTATATAAAGCTCACCGCAAAGCATATCATGCAAAGAAGCTAGGAAATGCAGATAATATCATACTATCAGTCCTAGGCCCCTATTAAGCAACACATCCTTCGAGACGCACCTGATACAAGAATCTCAGCAATTGAAGTTTTCCGAGTGAGAGCTGTATGACAAAAAATTGTCATGTATGGTTCGGAGGGCAGCATAGACTGACCCCTATCTATTTTCAACATGCGTGGGCCAGGAATGACCATGCATAGATTACCCCTATTCGTATGGTCCGTATTAGTGACAGCATTCCTACCTTTATTATCTCTTCCAGTATTGGCAGGTGTATTTGCGCCTGACAAGGCAGCGATGTCTTGGTCGAATTTGACTATATGCTGGGAACTCTGCAACGACGATCAGCAGGGAACGAACCATGATGGTTCGCCCTCAGAGACTATACGCCAAACATCTCTGGTCAAACCTACTTTTGCCATCCAGGCAAACAAAAGCTTGATGCCTATTTGGCCGGCTTGATTTGAAGTGATGGGTGCATGATCCTAGTGTTTGCAAATCCTTTGGCCTTGTGGTCCATGCGGGCTAAAAAAAAGGGTATTGTGCGCATCAAAGCGGGTATGATTAAGAAAAGATGAAGATATAGTCCAAACTGCACCACAACGGCATGAAAAAAATCGATTTTTATTGTGCTCCACTGACCAAAAGTGTGTGAATAGATTGGCAATTACCATGTTATTAACTGATAGGAACTTTAATACAACCTTTTTTGATCCTGCAGGAGGAGGAGATCCAATATTATACCAGCATCTCTTTTGGTTTTTTGGTCATGGGCGCGATTGCGCCAATAGAAAAGGTGGTACGCTGCCCTTACAGCGCTACCTAAGCGAGCACAGCTGTTCTGTGCCTCAAATCAACTATCTGCCTGGAATGCAGATAACTGGCAATGAGGTGGGATGTTTGGGAGTCGATGTCATGAGAAAGGTAGAGGATGGTGCCAGAAAAAGAAAAAAAGGCCCTTTTTCTCTTGTTTCAGTTTCAAACTCTTTTAGGTTAGACCCCGGTAATAGTAGGGATCTTTTGGGGTTGGAGTGTGCCCTCCTTTCTTTCGAGGGTAAGATTCCACACGTTGCGTGCAAGAAGCCTTCGGCCCTTGCCCGGGCGGACCACTCGAGACCCAACATCTTTCGAAAAGACAGATATTCTATTGGTAGCGTTGCCCCTGTGGTGGAACCTTTTTCAAGAGCCGAAATTGGCATTTCCATTCAACTGGACATTGTTGATATATCCAAGTCAATGATGCTATCACAGGGTGAGATGAGACGTAAGGCTATACACAATAACATGTGGGTAATGCTGAAACGTTTGACGTGGAAAGAGAGACGTGGCTTCTCTAATGGCTCAGGATCTCCAGACAGTCTCTTCGCTGAATGGAAGGAGACCCGAAAAAAATCCCGGATTATCGCCAGGAAAGCCGCGGTCATCATGAACGAGGGTCGGTGGCCTATGTTGGGAAAGAAATTTACGGCTATTCATAAATTAGTAAAGAACCAACAAAGGATCCTCTCTCTTTTAGCAGCTTCCCTGGGACTCAGAAACCCATTTTTGAAAGACTGCATGCTTGAAATCTGTACTCAATTAACCTCTCGAATAATTGCCGTAGATAATTTCTATTATACTTCCGGAAGTCGAACTCCGGGAGTCGATGGTAAAATACTAGAAGCTTCTTCCCGAATCGGTCTAGTTCGTCGTATCTCTCGGATTAATCTAAAGAACTACAAGAGCTCACCCGTTCGCCATGTTTCCATTTTCGAACCAAAAAATGGTGAAAGGCTGCTAAGAATACCCACAATATTTGACAGGACCGTCCAGCACTTGTTCAAACTAGCTATTGAACCTGTAACAGAACCCTTTGCTGACAAATATAGCTTCGGATCTCGGAGGGGAAAATGTGCACACATGGCGGTAGGTGAAATTGCTTACATACTAGACACGAGAAGGCAAAGAGTACGCAAAGTGAACAACAAGAGAATGGAACAAAATAGTAAAAATTTTGTTTCCAAATGGGTAATTGATGCTGATATAAAAGGCTTCCTCGGCCGAATATTTCACCGATGGACCTTAGATAATTTTCCCATGCCTAGTAGTACAGAAATTGTACTCGAGGAATGGCTTAAGAGTCCAATTGAATATCAAGGGGAACTTGAAGTCTCGTTCCGCGGTGTCATAAGTCCTTTAATCGCGAACTTTGCCCTGGATGGGCTAGAAAAGAAAATAACTGGCGGACACCGGACTACTATGGCTGATCCTGAAAGGACAGAATGGATGCAAAGAAAAGGCCATAGTTATCTCTTCAACCAGACCCGAAAAACAGAATCAGTCCGCCTTATCAGGTATGCTGATGACTTTGTCATTATTACCAATGATGAGACATTCGTGGAACGACTTTTTGAAAAAGCAAAAAGTTTCCTGGCGGAACGTGGCCTTCAATTGTCGTCAGAAAAAACCCGCATATTCCCGTGGAAGATCGGAGAGAGACTTCATTTTATCGGCTTCATATTCCATAATATCGATAGGGCTCGCTCTTCTAGCCAAATAACTTCCTCATGGAAGGTGGGGAAGAATTTCACTCGTGGGGGCCTCTACGTGTATCCTAATCCTAATAGAATAATGTCGCTGAAATGGAAAATAAAAAATGTCTTTTCTGAAAATATAGATTTCTCTCCTTACCAGATGATCAAATTGGTAAACCCAATTCTTCATGGTTGGGGCAACTACTTTGGAATTGGCAACTTTCTTCATACCTTCAGTCTGCTGGATCACTGGATCTGGCATAGAAGCTGGCGATATTTACATCGTAAATTCTCTAAAACTCCTCGACCCAGACTGGTTTCCCGATTCTACCAGGGGGTGCCCCCTCCCCGTGGCAGACTTTGGGATTTCCATGCTACTTGGACCGAGCCCAGTGTAGATGCCAAACGCCATTGTGCTGACGTGATATGGATAACACTCCTCGCGTCTATGGTAAAAGAAGTTCCTGCTCATATGTTTCGAGCATCTCGTGATCTAGGTAATCCTTTCATAGATTCAACCCCCTTTGATGAATGGAATCTTCGGATTCAAAGCTATCGGGAAATTTTAGTGGACGGGAAAGGTAACGAATTTAGCAGGCTATTCATCCGCCAAAAAGGTATATGTCCCGTATGCAATCAAGGCTTAGGTTATTTGACTAGCTCTAATTTAGAGATTCATGACCTGCGGCCTTTTTATAAGAATTCGGAAGTGCCTGGTGATGGTAATTTGTTGCACAAATCCCTTGTGCACTCGTGGTGTCTTGTTACAGAACATGCTTGAGGATGGACTACATAGGTTATGGGCATATTCCGCGAAGAGCCCAGTGCTTTGGGAGGAGCTCGCTGGGTTCTGTGGGGGGCTTTGCCGGGAACGGCAAAATCTATCCCGATCCTGAGGTCTATATTCTAATCTTGCCAGGATTCGGTATTATTAGTCATATTGTTTCTACCTTTTCAAGAAAACCCGTATTTGGTTATCTAGGCATGGTTTATGCCTTGATCAGTATTGGAGTTCTTGGATTTATTGTGTGGGCGCACCACATGTTTACCGTAGGCTTAGATGTTGATACACGTGCTTACTTCACTGCGGCTACCATGATCATTGCCGTGCCTACTGGAATAAAAATTTTTAGTTGGATTGCTACCATGTGGGGAGGTTCAATACAATACAAAACACCCATGTTATTTGCTGTAGGATTTATCTTTTTGTTTACTGTAGGGGGGTGCGACGTGCTAATCGGAATGGATGACGTTTACTTCGCCATAACCCCAGAAATGGCGACAGACGGACGTATTCTCTCTCCAGTTGACGTGTAGGGGAGACCCCAGAAGCAAAGATGAGTAGGGTGAAAAAACCCCTCCTTCGGGGGCTTCCGAAAGGTGGTACCCTAAAAAGGCAACGGAGGGAACCAAAAACAACGAGGTGATTTGCACTAACGGGAGGCGAACCCGGTGGACCCCCTACCGGGTCAACGCGTCAACTCTCTCGAAAATCTCGTACGTGGCCAAATAGCAGTAGGGTGCAAGCAATTCAAGGCTCAAGTAAGCCTCGCCCGCTATGAAGGACTTAAGGTTCCCAATCCCAACACCTAACCGGATGACGCCATTTCTGTCAAGCACGGGACAGCAGGTGACCCACCACTTCACTTTGCTGAGGAGGCCCTCGACAAATGAGGTTTGGAAAAATCTTTTTGCTATACCCTTGCTACGCGGGCCAGGCGCACAGGCGTGTGAGGACTTCACTAGTCAGGCGGATGACTAACCTGATAGCGAAAGAACTGCATTCCATTCTTAACAACGACAAAGGCAACCTTAACAACAACCTTAACCCTTGCAGATTTCTATTTCAAGGAGACCTGACCGAGTTAGCATACAAATGGTTTAGTTCATCCCGGGACGAAGTACGCCGGCCCTTGACGGCAAAATAGTAAACGTCAGCAGAAGAAAAATAAACAACTTCGCTCAGAACGCTTCCGATTTCAACAAGGTATGAGGCGCTTCGAGGGAGGCGAACGCCCGCCGCAGCCTACAGTGGCCCTCTAAAGAAAAGATCATTCTGGAATAGTATATAGCAGTTATTTACAAACCGGTGCCCCTATCAAGGTCTTCGACCCTTGCATTTATTTAGCCCACGGTGTCATCGGAACCGGACCGCAAAAGCACCACTGAGCTCTGAAAGGGCATAGAACAAAATACTACGGCAACATCGACCATTTCATTTTGGTAAACCTGTTGAAAAAAAGATAGGAAGGAGACTTATACGATTCGTTTCGTTGGCGCGTTGAGCAAAATACAAGAGGACTACAAAGGCTGGATCCTAAGAGGAATATGCAACTACTATTCGTTCGTTGATAAGTTCTACCAATTAACGAATGAAATGAAACTCGTCATCAGGAACTGCTGTGTTCGCACCCTAATCATACTAAAAAAAGCAGACGCCTTACAACTACAATGGGACGGATTAAAACAGGAGGCCGCAGGCTTCTCCAGAAGTGATATATCGACATCATTTTCCGGGAAAAGAAACCCAGAATTAGGTCAGAGGTTACTTACTTCCTGGTGTTCTGCAGTAATGGAGGTCCAAACCAGGACAAGAAGAGCACACAAGCATGTTGGAAAACCCCAACCAAAAAGCTTGGTCCCGCTACGCCTTTTCTCAAAAAGCTACGCGGCAGATCTATACTGGACGATACCAAATGCCTAGTCAACGAATCCGGGCCAATAGAGAGGACACAACAATAGCAGCGCAAGTTGAGCCAACTCGACAAGAACATCTCACAGATAAACGAGATGCTGCCCAGACTAAAAGCTCATGAAACTGAAAAAGTTGTTGAGGGGGCGCAGCAATATATATGTTGCGACCTTGCTGCCGCGTTATTCTTTGACTACACTTGCCAAGCTCGGGCATGGGAGAGCCGACCACGAAAAATACTTCTTCGACTGCTATACATTCATTTTGTCATCAGCTAGCTTTACATACAAGAAAGAGTGAGGACAAAATAACATGTCATCAAATAGCAACATAGAAAAAAAAAGACTTCTTCGAACTCTCTCTCCCCGATGAAAGGAACTCAGAAGGAAAAGAAAGAAACCGGAGAGGCAATCGCAGCCTCGTTCGACACGTCGGTACAGGCTATAAAACCCGTGCCAAGTCGTAAAAGAATTAGACGCGCGTGCAAGCCGTATGATGGGGAAACTATCATGTACGGTTACGAGAGAGGTGCACTAGAGGCGCAAAGGAAATCCAAGATTGGCCCCACCCGAGTAAGGGCACCTACTCTACTCTTACTGGAATAGTATTGGCCAATTCTGGGCTGGACATCGCTCTACATGATACTTATTATGTGGTTGCACATTTCCATTATGTTCTTTCTATGGGAGCTGTTTTTGCTTCATTTGCAGGATTCTACTATTGGATAGGGAAAATAACTGGTCTTCAATATCCAGAGACTTTAGGTCAAATTCATTTTTGGATCACTTTCTTCGGCGTGAACTTGACTTTCTTTCCTATGCATTTTTTAGGTCTTGCAGGTATGCCACGTCGCATTCCAGATTATCCAGATGCTTACGCTGGATGGAATGCCTTTAGTAGTTTCGGCTCGTATGTTTCTGTAGTAGGAATTTTGTGTTTCTTTGTAGTGGTTTTTTCCACCCTAACCAGTGAAAACAAGTGTGCTTCAAGTCCTTGGGCTGTTGAACAGAATTCAACGACACTTGAATGGATGGTCAAAAGCCCTCCGGCATTTCACACTTTTTCAGAACTTCCGGTTATCAAGGAAAGCATTTAGACGTCTTAGCAGATGGTGCCACTTAAGCACTTACCCGCTCTGCCCTCTCCATTGGGGGGGCGGAGCCCCACATCCGATATTCAACAAGGGCCGAAGGCGTGGCCGCCAAAACGTTTTCTTCATTTTATGGAATCCATGTACTCCATGACGAAACGAATAGGGCAACTCAATTTGTTATGCTGAGGAAAAAGAAGACGATTAAATAACGAGGAGCGAAGCGAACAGTTATGGCAATAATGTATAGGTTGCCAATGCTTCTGACGTATTCGTTCTTATTCAAGGAGCACGGAGCATACGGTGCATGAAAGAGCGTAGAACCAATAAGCTGTCCAACAAACAGCAGAAATTACTACTCGCTTCAACAAAAAAACCAAGGCCGAGCAAAAACTACAGAAAATTTTTAATAAATGGCCAATGAAAGAGAAAATAGTATAAAGAAAAAATACTAGAAATGAAGAGCACTGCTTCTTAATCGTGTCGCCAGTATTGACTATATTGCCGGGCCGGGTTTTATAAGATAGGTTGGCATAATTTAGATAATGGATGAAAGAGACAGATAGATAATTAATGCTGACGGTGACGTAGATTACTGGCGGGACTCGAAAAGAACGGGAATCCGCTCTTGATGGAAAGATCCTAGATAGGACATGAATTTGCGGGAGCTAAATAGGAAGATATCTATATCTATACTGTTATTCAGAGTTGCTATCAAACGACTCCGACCCCTACTTTTGACTATGGTCAGGCGCGAAGCGCAGATTGTTCACATGAAGAGAAATGAAATAGGAATAGTAGTTGGTAACACCTACAACACTTCTCTCTTTTTAGAGCCGCATCCTAAAAGGACAAGCTGCGCTTCGCGCCTTCGCCCAATCTAAGCCAACAAATCTTCTTGTAATTTCTCTCTTTGCGTTTTTCACTATCTGAGCTTAGATTATAAGCCGAAGGCGCGGTTCTTTTTCTAGAGACATAAAAAAATAGATATAGATTTGAGTTTCACGTAATGACTCGTACTAGACGAGCCAACGTGCAATGTCTATTTTGATGTGCATATGAACTGCCAGGGGAACTTCTAGAAAAACATTTGGGTATAGCAGGACTTGAACCTGCGACCATTAAGTTAAAAGCCTAATGCTCTACCAATTAAGCTATACACCCAAAAAAATATATATATATTTTTTTTTATCATTATGTAATTTAATGATGAGAAATGGGAAAAAGACAACAATGACCTGCGGAGCAAAAAAATCTATTAACTATTTTGGGTATTCGAGGGCGCCGCAGGCGCGCGCATCCATTTTAGTCCAATTTTTTTTCTCTGGTTTTCTAGAATCTAGGCTTAGTAGGACTCGAACCTACAATATCACCGTTATGAGCGGTGCGTTTGAACCCATTAAACTATAAGCCCTGGATTCGATATGCTAGTAAGCATATCGAATCAAACGCGGCGCTTCGCGCCCTCGTTGACTCTAAGTCCAAAAGGCTAGGAATAAAACGAAAAAGGCCGCTCAAAGGTTAGTGGCGTAGAAGAACGCGGAAGCATTTGGTGAGTTCACGAAGACCGAGGCCGACTGCGGCGGCAAAAAAAAAAAGAATATAGACCCGCGGCCTTTGGTCTTCAGTCCCATCATCGATCGAAAAGCACGCGAAGCTATG